CCGCCATTTCAGCTACTACAATAGTGTATTCCATGGCCCCCTCTTCATGGAAAGTAGTTACTACTTGAGCCACGGAGGATGCTCTTTGACCGATAGCTACATAAACACATATTACATCTTGCCCTTTTTGATTGAGAATTGTATCTGTGGCTACTGCTGTTTTGCCAGTCTGTCTGTCCCCAATAATTAACTCTCGCTGACCGCGCCCTATGGGGATCATCGAATCGATAGCAATAAGCCCTGTTTGAAGGGGTTCATATACAGAACGCCTGGAAATTATACCCGGAGCAGGAGATTCAATTAAGCGAGATTCCGAAGCTACAATTTCGCCTCTCCCATCAATAGGTTTAGCCAGAGCATTTATAACACGACCCAAGTAAGCCTCGCTCACGGGTATCTGAGCAATTCTTCCTGTTGCTTTTACAAAACTTCCCTCTTGTATCATCAACCCATCGCCCATTAATACAATCCCAACATTTTTGGATTCCAAATTCAGAGCAATACCCCTAGTCCCTTCTGCAAATTCGACTAATTCACCTGACATTATTCCACCAAGACCTATAATACGAGCAATCCCATCCCCCACTTGAATTACGCGACCAATATTCTCAATCCCTACTTTCCTATTATATTGTTCAATACGTTCGCGGAGAATTTTATGAATTTCGTCGACTCGAAGGGTTGCCATTAGTGTTTCTTGACTCTTTTTTTCGGAAGCAAGGGGAAAAATAATGCCTAAATTCTAAACGAAAGTAGAAGTTCAAGGCCTAATTAATTTCATTATTTCTTCGACTCTATGGCCCCGAGAATGCCAATATTAGCACGAATCGTACGGAAGTGTAACTCGGTATTCAAACAACTATTCAGAGTTCCTAGAGCTCCTTGTACGGCCTGTTGGAAAACCCGTTGTCGGACCTGATTCATCGCCCTTTGTTTTTCAAAATAAAGGATTTCGTTTTTAGACTTTTCTAATTGTTCCAAACTAATAGAAGTAGCATTAATCAAATTTGCTTTTTCTCGTTCTATCTCAGAGTATCCATTCATTCGATACTCATCTGCTTCTAGTTCGACTTTCTGTAATCGAACCCGAGCTTTTTCGAGCTGCTCAATGGTCCCTATACGCAATTCTTCCGAATTTCGAATAGTACTCAAGATTCTCTGTTTTCGATTATCTAATAAATCTTTTAATGAAAGTAGATTATCTTGCTATTAAGTTTACAATTTTTATGATCTCTTCCCAAACCAAACATGAATCTTTCGATTCATTTGGCTCTCACGCTCCTTTTTTTTCTTTTTTTGCTATGGCTATTTCCATATCTTTTTTTTTATGTAATGAGCCTATCCTCTATATTCTCTTTTCTGTTTATATTTCAATATACCGAAACCCATATTAAGAATATAAGACTAGATAAATATTAAGAGGACTCTTCCGCCTAGATAAAAATCTATCATGGTCAGCAAAGTTGTTTCTTTATTTGTATTTGCCCTTTAGTTAAAAATTTCAATTTCATTAAGAAAAACTAACTAAATAAATGGAAAATGAAAATTGATAGAATTCTTTTTTTTTTCTTCAAATCCAAAAAATTTCGCTTTTTTTTTTATTTTATACATAGGTCGTCGATTCGGCATTGGATAAAAAAGGGCAGGGTGCCCTTCTAGTAAATAGTTCAAACCATTTTATCGATATGAGTGTTTTATATCAGATAAATTCTACATTAGCTATTTCCCGTTTAAAGCATTTCGGTACTAATACTAATATAGTTGTAGAAAGAGTACCCCTTTTTGCCTGGACTTCAAGCAGTTTAGCTTTAACCGTGTTAATGGTCTCACATTATTGGTCTATAGAGAATCAAAGTTGATTTACCAATGAGTCGCGAAATGCTATGGTTCTTCCATATGATTTCTTAATTTATTCAGAAGTAATTCGTCGAGATCGTGCACCTTTTTCTTATTTATCCAAAAAATACTAATACTAAAAAATATTTTAAAGTGCAGCCGGATAGATCCAATCTATTCTTGAAATAGACAACTCGCACACACTCCCTTTCCAAAAAAAATCAATACACCAACCACTACAGTTAGATTTATTAGATTTGTTGCTAAAATATCGGTATTAAGCCCGAAACTCCCAGCGGATGGCCAGTGAGCTAAAAAAACGAAAGAATGGGTTACATTTTTCATATGCTCTCCTCTTATAGATAGGACGAACAAAGAGCAAAGTTTTTCGATCACTTACTTCGCTCGCCCTTTTTTGATCGGTTTTTTTAATGTAATTTTTTTTAATGCAAATAGATTCAATCTAATAATTTCTTTTAGATTAAGTCTTAGGTCTCGTTTGACCTGTGAAAGACTCCTTTGTTGAAATGTTCCAAAAATTCCTAAAATAAAAGGAAAAAGACTTTCCACTGTCCTAAACTAAGGACGGGAAGGAAGAAGGCGAGCATATCCTCTAAATTGATCATCCTCAAATCAGCCCTTCCTGGGGTGGGGTATTGTCTGTCCCGATAAATAGGTAATTCCAGGAGTAATAAATAGGAGTAAAGTATTGATATAATTGGAATTGCAGAAGCAAATACCAATTTACTAAAAAAAGAAAAAAGTATCTAATCTAAAGGACTCATTTTCTTTTTTAGGATTAAACAAAAGGGTTCGCAAATAAAAGCGCTAGTGCCACAACTAGTCCATAAATTGTTAAAGCTTCCATAAAAGCTAGACTAAGCAATAAAGTACCTCGTATTTTACCTTCTGCTTCTGGCTGTCTCGCAATACCTTCTACAGCTTGTCCTGCAGCAGTACCTTGACCAACTCCAGGCCCAATAGAAGCAAGCCCTACGGCCAATCCAGCAGCAATAACGGAAGCAGCAGCAATTAGTGGATTCATGGTGAGTTCCTCGTGTCAAAAAAAAAAGAAATGGTTAAGGATACAATCAACCAAGAAATTCTTACTTCTAAGCTCTATTGGGGAGAAGTAACTAAAAAGTACAAATTGAAATGATAATCTGAATTGTCCGAACTACTTCGAGATCTCATTTTTAGTTTCTAATCATTAGAGGTTTGTGTAAATCCATATGATTCTCATTATTCTATTTCTCTTTCTTTCCAACCAACCACTCTTTCATTCCATTCTTCTTTCTTTACTCTTCGATATCCTTGAGTTCCTATTTTTTCCCCTATCATCTAATCCATAATAAAAGACGAAATAGAGGAAGAACCCCTATTGAAATCGACCTAATCCAAATCCAATAGGAATTAAATCAAGATATACAATTGATAACAATATGCTGCATAGAACTAGATATGGAATCCAATTCCATATAGAGGGAATTCGATATATCGGATTAGATAATGAATCTAACTTAGGAATATATAATATCCCATATACATTTGTTTCTTCTATTTTGCGTATTTTCTCATTTTCTATTGATGAATCGGATTCTAAAATCATTCCTTAAAAACCCGCACAAAAGATGACTGGACTTATAGACATTAAGGATATAGATCGAGCCTGACTCCGCCCCCCTTAATGCATATATACTTTGACACGTAATATAGTCTATTCTCTCTCCTACAACTCTAGGTTGTATATTCATACGCATTTCTAACTATTTAGTTTTCCAACCAAGCGGATTATCTGGAACCATGCATGAATTGAGCTAAGCTAAAAAAAAAGACTATTTTGAAAACTAGTCAATTCAATGATGGCCTTCCATGGATTCACCTATATAGGCTGCGGCTAACGTTGCAAAAATAAGAGCTTGAATACCGCTTGTAAATAATCCAAGAAACATGACCGGTATAGGGACTACTAAGGGGACTAAAGAAACAAGAACAACAACGACTAATTCATCCGCCAATATATTCCCGAAAAGTCGAAAACTAAGCGATAATGGTTTTGTGAAATCTTCTAGGATGTTAATTGGTAAAAGAATTGGAGTTGGTTTAATATATTTCTCGAAATAACTCAATCCTTTTTTGCTAAGACCCGCATAAAAATATGCCGCTGATGTGAGTAAAGCTAAAGCAACAGTAGTATTTATATCATTCGTGGGTGCTGCTAATTCCCCATGGGGTAACTGTATAATTTTCCAAGGTAAAAGAGCACCCGACCAATTCGAAACAAAAATAAAAAGGAACATAGTTCCAATAAAGGGAACCCAGGGACCATATTCTTCTCCAATCTGAGTTTTGCTCAAGTCTCGAATAAACTCAAGCACATATTCGAAGAAATTCTGACCGTCGGTCGGGATGGTTTGTGGATTCCGAACAGCTATGATAACTGAACCTAGCAAGATAGTAATTACGACCCAAGAAGTGATGAGTACTTGGGCATGAATTTGGAAACCTCCTATTTGCCAATAGAAGTGTTGGCCTACTTCTACACCCGATATATCATATAACCCCTTGAGTGTTTTAACGGAACATGGTATAATATTCATATTGTCCTCTGATAAAAATTGAACTTCAAAAAAGGAATTCTTTTGATTCAACCATCTCTTTCTCAACTCAGCAACTTGAAGTATTAATCTTATATTTAGGATACCAAGAAATCACATCAGATGATAATATATATCAATACCCTCTAATATATATCAATATTCCCCTTCTTTTATCTATGCAAAACAAAAAAGAATAGTAAGTGATCCCATAAATCTACGCAGTTGCCCAAGAATGAACTATTCTTCTTAATCAACGATTTCTTATATAGAGAGAACGGCCCTCACAAATTGCAAATACTAATTTGTTAAGAATCAATCGAATTGACGTCATAGTGTCATCGTTGGCTGGAATCGATATATTTGCGAGATCTGGGTCACAATTTGTATCGACTAAAGAAATAGTAGGAATCCCAAAAATGGCACATTCCCGAAGAGCTATATACTCTTTTTGCTGATCAAGGACAATCACAATGTCCGGCAACCTCGTCATATATTTGATCCCGCCGAGATATCTTTGCAAGGTAGATAATTTTCTCTTCAAGATTGCCACATCTCTTTTTGGGAGATGGTGGAATTTTCCCATCTTTTCTTCTGCTCTTAAGTCTCTAAATTGAGAAAGTCTAGTTTTCGTAATCGACCAATTCGTTAACATACCACTGAACCACTTTTTATTAACATAATGACAACGAGCCCTTATTGCAGCTGATGCTACTAAATCCGCTGCTCTTTTTTTGGTACCAACAATTAAGAAGCTTTTTCCCTGACTTGCTGCATCAAAAACTAAATCACAAGCTTCTGATAAAAAACGAGCCGTTCTAGCGAGATTTGTAATATGAGTACCTTTACGCTTTGCCGAGATGTAAGGGGCCATTTTAGGATTCCATTTCTTAATACCATGACCAAAATGAACTCCCGCTTCTATCATCTCTTTCAAATTGATGTTCCAATATCTTCTTGTCATTTTTTCCACACTTCCTTTTGATTTTTTCTTTTTTTTTTCATCCTACCATTCCATTACGGAATTTATTTCTTTTTGAAAATTAAGAAAGAGCCGAAATAGCTTGAAATAAATAATAATTGTTCCGATGTAACCTTCCACTGAGAATTGGCCATTGATACATGGTATAAACGTAACCTTAATGAATTAACTGACTTCTTTTACTTAGTAAAATTCAAATTCTTTTACTTATTAAAATAAAATAAAAATCTAAAATCTGACCTGTTAGTGTTCTAAGGTCAAAAGTCTAGTTTAAATAAAAAAATCTGCTTTATGTATCCTTAAATTGTATAAATGGGGGTAAATGGGGGTTCTGATGTCTCATAGAAATTGTTTGTTACATCAGAATCAGAAGAAACTAATTCTGTATGGAGAAACAAAATATCTCTCATTTCCGACGCGAATAGATTTTTTTTTTGAATTTCGAAATAAAGGTTCTTGTCTTGTGGGGAATGATGCAAAAATTTTTGGAATCCGGTACCAACAGGTATAATCCCCCCCAGAACTACGTTTTCTTTCAGGCCTTTCAACCAATCAATACGACCTCGTAGGGCAGCTTTTGCTAAAACTCGAGCAGTTTCTTGAAAACTTGCTTCAGATATGAAACTTTGGGTATTCAGGGAAGCCCTTGTTATTCCCAATAAGATTGCCCGATAATAGACCGATTCATCCAAAGCTCGTCCTGCTCGTTCTGCTCGTAATAGTCCGATTAATTCCCCAGGTGAAAAAACATTAGACATTCCATCTTCGGAAACCCGCACTTTTGATGTTACTTGGCGTATAATAATCTCTATATGTCTATTATGGATCTGTACCCCTTGGGATCGATAAACCTTTTGGATCTTATTAACCAAAGAGATACGACTTTGGGCTATGGTTAGCTCAGCTCCAATCAAGAATCCCCAGGGGACCCCAAGAATTCTTGGTATACGCTCATTCCAATCCTCAATTCTCCTTTCGAGATTCGGCGATAGTGAATCAATTGAACGCGCTTCAAAGATTTGTTCTACTTTTGGAAGACCTTGCGTTATGTCACTAGATCTCGATTTTTCATATATAAACGTAACTAACCTATCTCCTTTGTAAAGGATTTCCCCATAATGACCATGAACAGTTGCTCCTGTAGTGGCCAAATAAGGCTTAGCTGCTCTTATAACAAAGGAATCCATATTAACAATGAAAATTTGACCAGATTTTTTTATGTGCGATTTAAATAGACATACATTTTTGCAAATAAATTGTCCAAGGTGAATTATTGCCAATGTCTCCTCCCAAGAATCATGATGGAGAAAGTGCCAATTCAAATGGAATGGATCCAACATGATGTTACTATCGAAATTCAAAATCCTTTGATTTTCATCTATTAAAGAGTATTTAAGCCCTTGAAGTACTTGGAGGGTTTGTTTCAAATTGTCAAGGAACAAATATTTTTTTAACAGGATCTGATTATGCGTTAGTAAATAGTAAGATGAAGAAAAATTCGATATACTAGGTACAATAGCGGCTAAGGGCCCAAAAATATCTCGAATAGGAATTCTAGGATTCAATTCTTTTACCGCATTGGGATATTTTGAATTCTTGAATAAACCAATTCGAGAACAGTTGGATGCCGACAAAATCATCAAAGATTGGTATTCTTTATTTCGATTCAACAAGGTGCCAATAGCTTCTTGATGTTGGCTAAGTGATTGAATCTTCGCCTTGGAATAAAAGGAATTGGTATTGGTGCGATCTAACCTATTATTGGGAATCGGTCCTGCACTTGTCCTATCATACCTTCTTCGTGTATACGAAATAGTGGACTTGACTAACTCAACTCTTAGGAAATTGTGAATCAGATCATTTGCTCTTACCTCAACAAGGGAAGCACGAGCCTCCTCTTTTTCTTCTTGTTCCCAATTCACTACTAAGCAAGTTCGAACAAATTGACTATTCGTATGATAAATTCTTTGAGTTAACTTGCTATTTTCATGAGAAATAAAATTGACAAGTCGAAGTTGGAAATTATCCTCTTCTTGCAAGAGATCTTGCGGGAAAAGTGTTGCTAAATTTCTCCCTTCGTCCATTTCATATGCGACTGCAGGTCGAACCGAAACAAAATACTTTTCCTTGCTCTTGAGAATTTTTTTCCGTTGAACATAGACCCAATTTTTCCTTTTTTTTGATTCCTTAGAATCTTTCTTTTCTCTTTCTGGTGGTATCAAACTACCACCTAATATCTTATCCGCCTCTTCAGGAAAATGAATATCTCCGGAAAAGATTTTGAGTTCCGTATGGCTTTTTTTTCTCTTCACTCGGACCAATCCACCTAGTCGACTTCTTGTATTTTTTGTGAGTTGTGTATCCACTCCAATGATACTATTATCAAGTACCTTTAGGGATGAGGATCTCGGCAAGATATGCAGTTCTTGAAGAATGAAAAAAAACCGATCTAGTTCTTTTTGGTATTTTAGACTAAATTCTTTTGTTCCTCGATGCTCAATCAAACCCTCTTTTTTTAAGATGGAATCTTCCTCTGGGCTCCCGTATTCGTCCTCTGAGTCTTCTTCTGAGTCTTCCTCTAAAGTCCCATATTCGTCCTCTGAGCCTTCCTCCGGGCTCCCATATTCGTCCTCTGATTCTTCCTCTAGAGTTCCATATTCGTCCTCTCGGGTTCTATATTCGTTCTCTGGGCTCCCATATTCGTCTTCTGAGTCTTTCTCTCCAGTCCTATATTCATCCTCTAGGATCCCATATTTGTCTTCTAGGGCTTCATATTCGTCCTCTAGGATCCCATATTCATCTTCTAGGGTTTCATATTCGTCCTCTCGAGTCCTATATTCGTCTTCTAGGGTTTCATATTCGTCCTCTCGGGTCCTATATTCGTTCTCTGGGCTCCCATATTCGTCCTCTGAGTCTTCCTCTCGAGTCCTATATTCGTCCTCTAGGGTCCTATATCTAAATTTAACAATTCCTGAACCCTTTTTATCTTTTCTGTATCGTGGATCGTCAAAATAAGCAAAAATAGTATTTCTACGTAAAACACCCATAAAGGGTATTTCAATCGAAATCCCCAAACAGGATATTAGTTCTTTCTCTTGTTCTTGATGATATTGTAATGGAATGACGAACCTATTTCTTCGCTTTTTCGCCAACAAATCCGAATTATCTTGAAGAATGGAAGGATAGACAAAATTCCAATGGCCATTGGACATGATTCGATCCGGCGTTGAATAATCAAGAATTTCCCTATCTTTTTTACCAAAAGTATCCAACAGTCTATGTCTTACTTGATCATTAGCCATTGAGAGGTCAAAGAGATATCTTCCGTCAACAGAAAAAGAATAAGTATTCATTTGATCTTGATCCTTGTGGAGCGAAAAAGACGCTATACTGGATCTGCACATACTTACTGACAATATCCATAAATGGCTTGTTTTTGGTAATCGACGAAGATTACCATATTGATATTCGGGCGCATGGTAAACATCAGTACTCCAGTGCATTTCCCCGTCTGATTCGGAATAAATATGCTTTTGTACTTTTTCTTTAAAATGCAAAGTGGACGTTCCGGCACGAATCTCCGCAATTACTTGTTCGGATTCTACATATTGATCATTTTGCACTAGAATCAAGCTTTTTGAGGGAATATTCACACTATATAGAATATCCTGACTCTGAATAGTTACATGCAAGTCTATATAACATAGAAAAGCAGGCTGCCCATGATGGGTACGTGTGGGGTGAACCAAATCTTCATTGAATTGGATTTTTCCATTCGAAGGGGATCGTACAAGGTCGACAGTACCCCCTGTGAATACTCCGCCAGTATGAAAAGTTCTTAATGTTAGTTGAGTCCCTGGCTCCCCAATTGATTGACCTGCAATAATACCTACGGCTTCCCCCAATTCGACCAGATCGCCATGAGTGGGACTCCGACCATAACATAATTGACAGATCCAAGATGTGCTCCGGCAAGTAAAGGGGGTTCTAATATATATTGGTTGTGCTCGAAATGGTTGTGCTCGAAAGGCAGTTATGAATCGATTGACTAATCCAATTCCAATATCTTGATTTCGAGCGGCAATGCATCGTGAACCAATATATATATCGTCTGCTAATACACGACCAATTAGTGTTTGGACAAAAAGTTTTTCCGTCATCCCATTTTGAGGACTCAAAGAAATACCTCGGATAGTACCACAATCTCTTCTACGCACAATAATATGTTGAACTACTTCAACAAGTCTACGTGTAAGATATCCAGCATCCGCTGTTCGTACAGCAGTATCTACAACCCCTTTGCGGGCTCCGTAGCAGGAAATTATATATTCTGTCAAAGAAAGTCCCTCGCGTAAATTGCTTTGAATAGGTAAATCAATCATTTGTCCTTGAGGATCCGCCATTAATCCTCTCATACCTACTAATTGGTGTACCTGAGATGCATTTCCTCTGGCTCCTGAAAAAGACATTAGATAGACTGGATTAGAAGGATCCGTTATCCGAAAATTCGAATTCATTTCTTGTTTCAAATATTCACTTGTAGCATACCATATCTCAACGGATTGGCGTAATTTTTCTACCGCGTGTACAGCCCCATAATAATAGTGTTTCTCCAAAAGAAAACTCTGTTGTTCCGCGTCTTGCACTAACCATCCCTTAGATGGTATTGTTAAAAGATCCTCGATTCCTAATGAAATCGATGTAGTAGTGGCTTGATGAAAGCCCAGAGTCTTTATTTGATCCAGTATATGGGATGTATATCCCATTCCGAAATGATCTATTAATCTGCTAATAAGTCGTTTCATAGCAGTTCCGTCTATCTCTTTATTATGAAAGACCAGATTGGCCCGTTCCGCCATACATAAGTACCCCCTTTTTCGGCTGAGTAGGATTCGACAATTGCTGAGTAGGATTCGACAATGGGCCTGAGTCAGTGATTCGCAAATTTAATTAACTTCCTTTCCTTAATCTCAATCTGGATTCGCGCGGCAAAAATGATGATACTAGCGAAATCAGAATGCCCCCCGAAAGGGAGGGGCATCGCCGAATCTAACTTCCTTGTTTAGATAGTGTATGAATAGGCCTGACTAAATCCTTGTATGGCTTCCTCTATTTCTCTATAAAAAGAAATATGACCAAGAGTGCTTCGAATGTATATAGAACGGATTTCTTTTTTTCTATTTCCCACTATTAGATAGTGGGCATAAATCTCATGATAAGTCCCCAAAGATTCATATTGAACTTCAATCGGAACTTCTCTTGACCCAATGACGCGTTGATCTAGTTTCCATCGGAGCCACAAGGGACTGTCTAAACTGATTCGTTTCTGTCTATAAGCTCCCAGTGCATCATAGGAATTAGAAAAATGGGGTTCTTTATCTTTCGTATACTTATAATTATTATTATTGTAGTTTACTTTTTGATTTGGATAGTTTCCGCAACTATTATATCTATTTGCACAAATACCCCAACGGTTTCCAATCGTTAATACATAAAGTCCGATAAGCATGTCTTGGGTCGGTACGCAAATAGGATCCCCAATAGCGGGAGATAGGAGATTCATATGAGAAAACATAAGTAAACGGGCTTCCGCCTGAGCTTCCAAGGATAAAGGTAGATGAACAGCCATTTGATCCCCATCAAAGTCCGCATTGAAACCCTTACACACTAATGGGTGTAAACAAATAGTACGCCCCTCCACTAAAGTAGGTTGGAAGGCCTGTATGCCTAATCTATGCAGGGTAGGTGCTCTATTCAACAGTACAGGATGTCCCCGCATAACTTCTTGAAGTATTTCCCATACAATGGGTTCCTTTTCCAAAATTTTCCTTTTAGCAATCCTGACATTAGAAGTAGCGCGTTTCGTGATTAAATCGCGAATTACAAATAGCTGAAAAAGCTTTATTGCTATCTCTAGAGGTAATCCACATTGATGTAATGAAAGCGAAGGACCCACAACAATGACAGAACGCCCCGAGTAATCGACCCGTTTTCCAAGCAGAGTCTCGCGAAACCTTCCCTCTTTACCTTCAATTACATCTGAAAGTGATTTGTATACTTTATTGTGACCATCCCTCGTTGGTTGCCCGCGGGACCCACTATCAAGAAGTGTATCCACGGCTTCTTGTACCAATTTTTCCTGGCACATTACTAAATCTGCTGGCGCTAATTCACTTCTTTTTAATAGATAGGCAAGGTTGTTGTTCCGACGAATAACTCTCTTATAAAGTTCATTAATATCCGAAGTCACTACTTTATCCCCAGACCTATAAACAATGGGTCTCAATTCGGGAGGAAGAACTGGTAATAAGCACAAAACCATCCATTCTGGTTCTACATTTGTTTGAATAAAATGTTTCGCCAATTGCATGCGTCTAATCAAAAAAACTTTTCTTATTCGTCTTTTTCTATCTTCCCATTCATCTCCACTATACCCCTCGTCTTCTAATTCCTTCCATTCGACCAAGGAATTCTCTATAATAATTCGCAAATCCAAATCTGCTAATTGTTCTCTAATAGCACCTGCTCCTGTCGCAATTTCCCGATTTCGAAATGTTGCAAAGCCTGGGGTAGAAAAAAAGGGAGAAATGCTGTGGTTACAGGATGCAATTTCATCTTCGAATAAACCTCGTAATCGTAAGAAAGTAGGTTTTTTAGCGCTGGGCCTAGCAAAAGAGAAATCGCCGTATACTAGGCCCTCCAATTTCTTAAGGGGTTTATCTAAAAGGTTCGCGATATAACTAGGAAGACCTTTCAAATACCACACATGAGTCGCGGGACATGCGAGTTTGATGTATCCCATTTGATATCTTCGTATCCGAGAATCAACAAATTCTACCCCGCATTTTTGGCAAAATCTTTCGTCTTCGTTTTCAGCTCCGCTCGCTCGAGAATTTCCACAAGCACAAATTCCGCTTTTTATGGGTCCAAAGATTCTTTCGCAAAACAATCCATCTTTTTCTGATTTATCGGTTTTATAATGAAAAGTAGAGGGCCTTGTGACTTCGCCAACGACTTCCCCATTAGGTAGGTTTTTGTTAGCCCAAGCCTTTATTTGTTGAGGGGAAACGAGTCCAATTTGAAGTTGTTGATGTTTATATTGGTCAATCATAAATAAGAAAAGAATTTATATTTATTCCGATCAAACTTCCTCCCTATTAACCTGGAAGTTCTTCTCAGATACAAGGAAATGATTCAGTTCTAGAGCCAAAGATCGTAGTTCTCGAACGAGCACTCGAAAAGATTCTGGAGGATACTCGTGATTAGGTACTCTTTTTCCCCAGATCGTAGCATTAAGTATTTCTTGGCGAGCTATAAGATGATCAGATTTATAAGTAAGTATCTCTTGTAAAATATGAGCAACACCAAATCCTTCTAAAGCCCAAACTTCCATTTCTCCTACTCGTTGTCCCCCTTGCTTGGCTCTTCCTCTAACGGGTTGTTGTGTAACAAGTGAGTAGGGCCCAGTAGAACGTCCATGGATTTTCTCATCAACTTGATGAATTAATTTTAAGATATAGGACTTCCCTATTAGAACAGGTTGTTCGAAGGGGTCTCCTGTTCTTCCATCAAATATTCTGCTTTTTCCCGGGTACTCGGGTTCAAATACCCATGGATTTTTTGTTTGTTTACTGGCTTCATATAATTCTGAAAACACAAGTTTTCTTGAAGCCTCTTGCTCATATCTCTCATCAAAGGGTGCTATTCTATAATGTTTCTTTAGCAGATCCCCGGCTAATCCGAGCGAGCTTTCAAATATTTGTCCCACATTCATTCGTGAGGGTACTCCTAAGGGATTGAAGACCATATCAACAGGTGTTCCATCTTGCAAATAGGGCATATCTTGCCTGGGCAAAATTTTGGAAATGATCCCCTTATTCCCGTGTCTTCCGGCTACTTTATCCCCAACTTTGATTTCGCGTTTCTGTAAAATATATACACGAACCATTATGTCTAGGGGGTCCCTCTGGATCCATTTCACATCGATAACGCGCCCTCTTCCACCTATAGGTAGTTTGAGAGAAGTTTCTTTTGAAGTGGATACCTCAAGGCCAAATATGGCCCGTAATAACCCAGCTTCCGCGATATACGACGATTCGCTCGCTATCTGAGGCGTTAATTTACCTACTAAAATATCGCCATTTTCTACCCAGGATCCCAACCTAACAACTCCATTTCTGTCCAAATTGCGGAGTAAATGTTCTTCTAGATGTGGTATTTCTTTAGTAATTTTTTCAGCGGAGCCTTGGCTTGTCGTATCCGTCTGAATTTCATATTTTCGGATGTGAAAAGAAGTATAAATATCCTCATATACCAAACGTTCGCTAATTAGTACTGCGTCTTCAAAATTGTAACCTTCCCATGGCATATAAGCTACTAATACGTTTTTTCCTAAAGCAAGTTCCCCACCAACTGTAGCAGCTCCCTCCGCTAAAATTTGTCCTTTTTTAATGGATTTACCCCACAGAACCCGAGGTTTTTGGTGCATACAAGTATTTTTGTTAGAGCGCCGATGGGTAACTAAAGGAATACTTATAGTCTTCCCACTACTTGATAAAAGGATCTTGTGACTATCAGTAGAAATGATCTTTCCCTCGCGTTCGGCTATAACGGAAACCCTCGAATCTAGAGCTGTTTGGCGTTCCAATCCAGTTCCAACAATGCACTTCTCGGACCGAGAAAGCGGAACTGCTTGGCGCTGCATATTAGAACTCATTAAAGCCCGATTCGCATCATTATGCTCAATAAAAGGAATGAGAGAACCTCCAATAGAAAAATATTGGAAAGGAAAAATACTTCTAACATGAATCTGTTCCCATGCAATAGTCAGGAATTCTTGACGGTATCTAGCTGGAACAACCTGTTCTTCCTGAATACCCTGATTCAAGGACAAAGAATTTCCTGCTGCTATCATATAATATTCATCTCTATTTGGTGATAAATAAACCACCTGTCTCTCTTTTTTTTCTTTTGCTTTCTCAGATATTTCATAAAAGGGACTCTCTATGGACCCCCACCAGTGGTCAATTCTCGCATGAATAGCTAAGGATCCAGTAAGTCCAACATTGATTCCTTCGGACGTGTCAATTGGACAAATACGCCCATAGTGACTCGGATGAATATCTCGGCTCCGAAAACTTGCAGTTCTCCCCGTCAATCCTCCAGGACCCAAACAACTCACTTTTCGCCCATGAACAGTTTGTGTCAATGGATTGGTTTGATCAAAAACTTGAGATAAGGGGTATGTGCCAAAAAAGGTCTCATAAGTAGTTATTAATAAAATCGAAGTTGAAGTTGGAGTTACCAAAGTTTGTGGAGTCGGTTTCGATTGACGTATGAATACTCTACGAATAGTTTTTTGAACCGCATGTTGTAAACGACCAAGAGCCAGTCCGAATTGATCTTGTAACAGATCCGCAACCGAACGAATACGTTTATTTTTCAAGTGATTCATATCGTCATCGTCAAGTATACCCGTTCCAAATTTCATTCCAATCAAATGATCCGTAGCGGCCAATACATCTCGTGGTAACAAGAATGTATTGTTCTGAGGTATATCAAGATTCAGTCTCCGATTCATATTTCGTCGACCAATCCTTCCTAATTCACATTTTTGTTGAAAAAATTTCTTTTGTAATTCCTCACATAAGGACTCCGAAAATACCAGGTCCCCACCTACACAAGCAAATTGTTGATAAAACTCCAAAATAGCTTTTTCTTTTGACTCAATCCTCTTCTTCTCCTTAGCATTCGGGAAAGATAAGAAAATTTCAGGGTAGGAAACATTATCTAGAATTTCTTTTAGATTCGAACCCATAGCTGATGATAGAACTAGAATAGATATCTTTTGTTTTCTACTCACGCGAGCCCATATCCTTTCTTTTTTATCAATTGCTAATTCCGATCTTCCTCCCCAATCTGATATTATAGTCCCAGTGTAGATAGAAATTCCCTTATGGTCTAATTCCGAGCGGTAGTAAATACCAGGACTTAGCAATATTTGATTGATCACAATTCGGTATATTCCATTTATTAGAAAGGTTCCTAAGGAATTCATTATAGGAATGTTTCCAATAGAAATGGTTTGCTTTTGCACATCGAAACCAAAAATGAATCTCGCAGATACATATAATTCGGAAGAATAGGTGAGTGATTCATACACAGCATCCCTTTCTTTTATCGAGGGTTCTAGCAATTGATATCCTTTCGCAAATAATTGAAATGCAATTTCGTGATCTGGATCTTTAATTGTTGGAAACTTCTCAAGTTCTTCTGCCAAGCCTTGATTAATGAACCTACAAAATCCCTCGAATTGGATCTGACTAAATCCGGGTATTGTGGACATTCCCTCATTTCCATTCCGGAGCATCTTAATCTTTAGTTTCCTGTTTATCGAAGAAAAATTCCATTATCAGCTCACTCTTCATCAATCCCTATGGATCGATCTAGCAATCATGGAATCCATATTCTGTTTACTGAATCACATGAAATTCTAGGGAACTCCACATACATATTTCATATATGTATTTCATACATATGAATAGAGACAATTTCGACGAAAGTTCGAATTTGCCAGGGGTACAAATCGAATGAAAATGAATTGATAAAACATTCCTAGAAAAAAATTCTGCCACTTACACTTTATGATACTAATCAGATTGGATGGCAAAGATTTCTCATTTTATCTCCTTTCTATGAATGGGATAAAGCCATAATATAATAATTTATAAGCACTAGAAAATTGGACTTTAGTTCGATTTAGAATAGCACGCTTAGTTTAATTTCAAAAAAGAATAAGAATTTGAGGGTTCTTTTTTGTTTCGTAAGTAGTAGAATTGCTAGAAAATGGAGGATTTCATTGTAGAATCCTAAAATAAAGTAAGTCCTTTTTTTAAGTACATGCCAATCTAGTTATCCACCTCTCCACATATCCCTGCTTTTATCGTAATTTCACTTGGGTGGGCCAAGATGGTCAGGTCATACTCTATATCAGACCAAATTTCTTTTTTTTATTCAAGATATTTAATGCAATGAAAAATTAAAGCACGATTCCCCATAGAGATATGTACATAAGGGAGATCCATGGATAATAATGCTGTTATGGATAATAATGCTGTTCGGACCTGTAGTTTACCTATACACGGATTAGGCATAAATCCATTCTATTTTATTATGCCATTAAAAGGAAGGGGGGAGAGAATACCGATTTAAGAGTCGTTCACTACTGCAATTAAAAAAAAAATGGAATTCTAGTTAATGGTTCCAATTTGTTCTGAATTTTGCAGCCTGTGACTGGAAATCAACTTTTTCTCTTTTTTCATCTCAATAGAAAGAAAAGGGAAGTTTTCTAGTGTTAGCAATGTTTGTTTTAAGATAGAATCCATCGAGGAGAATAATCGAAACTGGATTCAAAAAAAGCAGGAATAGATTTTTTGAAAAAGATTGGAAAAAAGTAAGTAGAATTAGATTCAAGATAAAAGAAAGGGGGTTTTAGTAAGAAAACCTGGATGAATACTTGCTCTTTTCTCTATTTTAGATCGGATTTTTTGGCGGCATGGCCAAGCGGTAAGGCAGGGGACTGCAAATCCTTTATCCCCAGTTCAAATCTGGGTGCCGCCTGATCAATAAAATACTTAGGCTTATAGTACTGATCGAACTCGACAAATTCGTACCCTGCATAAGTTGGGGCAAGAGAGTAACTAGGCCTGGCGATACTGGATTTTGAGAATCCATAGTTCTATCCTCAAACTAGGGTTTGTTTTGTCGGTAGTGGCCCAAACGGCTACCAATAAGGATGAGGTTGCGTTTCCTTATTCTTTTATTAATTTTAATTGATTCTTAATTGATTCGATTCGAGAATTCAAAATTACAAGGCTAAGATGTCAGAAATCTTGATATCCAAAGGGCCCCTAAGGGGCATTCTTTTTTTTTTCAATCTAAGATTGAAGAAGGGACTCCACGAAGGAATATCAAGACTTCCTAATTATCATACATTTTATTTATCATACATCTTATGCTACCTACATACACTAAAGTAAGGGCTACTGATTCTGTCGAGAATCAGATTGAATAGGCTGATCCAAAATCAATTTCGGAGTTGTGGATAAAGTCTCCTCATTCTTTCATAGAATGATAGAAGGGCTGTAGGGTTTAGGTTAAAAATAAACATAGGCAAGGTAGGTATCCAATAAATATTTATCTATCCTAATTTTATGGTATATTCTGACGTCCTTTGCTTATAAAAAAAGGGTAACAAAAGGAAGAAAAAATCTTCCTATTCCCGCGTCTTCTATTCAGGACATCATCCCCGTACTCTTTTTTAAGGAAAAGGACTATGTATCGTATTTATACTTAATGCTCTCCAATTCTACCAGAAATCCTATAAGAATTTGTTAGGAGTAAATTCCTTGAACTGTGATTCATCCATAGCGTTAGGGCAGAATCCCTTTTTGACTCTGTACCCTTGATTCCACTATGATTATTGATGAATAGTAGAATAATTCCTTCATAGAAATAGGAGACATAATTTACATGGATATAGTAAGTCTCGCTTGGGCTGCTTTAATGGTAGTCTTTACATTTTCTCTTTCACTAGTAGTATGGGGGAGGAGTGGACTCTAGGGATACTACTAATTGATTGAGTAGTCGAATTGTTGTATCAACTTTTTTCTTTAATTGATCGTTTTGCATTAATCATTTTGCCAAACTTTATTCTTTCTCTCTTTCTTTAGTTTTGTTTCACTCCTGTACCTGTAAGAAACTCTTGTAAGAAAGAGTCGTTCTATTCTACTATATAGAAATAGAAAGAGCGATTACAGCAATTCCAAATTTCTACTAGAAGTGACGAATGGTTAAAAAAGTTCTATACATAAGAAAATTAGACTTTCTTCCACGGAGCTATTCACAACATATCGCACACTTTCCATTTGTTTTATACTCTTTTCTTATTCTTAGAATAATTTTTATGCTCTTTTGAAGCATCTCGCCGCATGTTTAAGCATGAAAGATTCGCTGGTTTTTTCCTTTTACTTTTTTTCTTTTACTTTTTACTATAGTCTATTCTCATATTATTTTTATCTCCCTCCATGGATTCTTTCGTGAAGAATTGTCTTCGATTTTTTTATTTTGACTTGATTGAAATTAAGTGGATGCAGTGAAAAAAGAAATTGAATTAGACTACTATTTCAATCTACTAATCTATTCTATGTAGATTCAAGATAATATAATAGAAAGACTCTAAAGTGTGGTAGAAAAAACTATATGTAGTTCTTTCTACCACACTTTATGATTCCAACCAGATCCTTTCATTTAAGACTTGGATTTTTATTTTATTTAATCCCTTTTTCATTTCTTCAATGATTAATTGGAATTCCAATTAATCATTTTGGCTGACTGTTTTTACATAAATAATAAGTAAAAAGGCAGTAGGAACTAGAATAAACAGTGCAGTAGCAATAAATGCGAGAATATTGACTTCCATAACCTCTTTATTTTTTTCACAATAACTCGGGATGTAATCCCATGGAGAGGAAAAAGGGGTATCCTATAAATTCAAGGGGAGGACTTGCATTCTGATAATACTGAATCAATTCAATATTATGAATATCGGATCTATCAAATCAATTCATGGTTGAGAGTGGAATAGTATAACATAGGAAGATCCACTTTTTCTTTTCTATATCTATAACCCACGATCTTTCTTATCTTATCCAATTTCCCTTCCTTTTTCTTATAGTTATACATACAATTATGTATGTATGTATTATATGACCGACTTTCTATGGGTCACATAGACATCCAAATAAGCAGTAGAAGTAGAAGTGAGATGGAGAAAAGAGGGCTTAAATAAAAAAAAATCGAATATTTTAATTAATTTAGGAAAAAGGGCGTTTGCTTTGCTTGGTTTTTCTTTTATTTTATTAGGTTACTATCAATATCCACTTTTGGGGTCTAAAGATGAGAACAGATCCATAAAAAAGGAGTCCGCAAATGGAATGAAAATGAGATAGATTCTTTCCAATTAGTCATTGAACATACACAAACAAAGTTGGAACTACAAAATGGAGGGGGCCTGGTTTAATCCAAAAAGTAAAGTACTAATTATATTAAATTAAATTCACTGTCTATGTCTAAGAAAAAACGAATACGATTTATGTATGGATTTCGGTAAAATACCGGTACTCTATTCCATAAGAGTGGAATAGGAAGTTAAGATGAGGATGGTATCATCATAAGGATAGAGTAATATCCTAAATTATACTAATCCAAGTATGATATGTATGTCTTTCCTTATCAACCGGGGGTAGTGAAAAAAAATTCCTATAGGCCTCCCCTCCCTCTTTAATGAGAAATGCGAAATAAAAAAAGTGAAATAAGGGTGCCCCATAGGTATTTGATCTTCTCTCCTGCCCCCCCTTTTTCATGGAAAAAGGAAAGATGAATTTCTCCATTCATTGAACCCTAGTTCGGGACTGACGGGGCTCGAACCCGCAGCTTCCGCCTTGACAGGGCGGTGCTCTGACCAATTGAACTACAATCCCCGCGGGGTGTATGGCATACCTAAATAGAACCATAAGAAGATTCGATTCGCCTGTCGTACTCTAAGAAATAGACGAATCATATACTACATACCCACATATCATATGTGGGTATAGTGAGAGTGACATAACTAGTATGTCGCAATTTTTTATCGCTAAAAATGGATGATAATCCACCTTTCATTTCAATAAGAAAAACTCTTTTGTTTGTAAAAAAGGAATGAGAGAGATATTGATTAGAAAGAAATTTCCCCCTTTCGCTTTATCCTTTATTTCTATGGATCAGACATTTTATTTTATGGAAAAAAAACAAATGGATTTAGTTCATATTCACGAAGCCCTCGATTTTTGGGCCGAGCTGGATTTGAACCAGCGTAGACATATCGTCAACGAATTTACAGTCCGTCCCCATTAACCGCTCGGGCATCGACCCAGGAAGAATTTATTCTAGGGTTTTTTAGAATCTATGATTAACCTCCTTTCATAATACTCCCTACCCCCAGGGGAAGTCGAATCCCCGCTGCCTCCTTGAAAGAGAGATGTCCTGAACCACTAGACGATAGGGGCATCACTTCACTAGACGATAGGGCCATATACAACCGCTCGTCATTATACCATTATACTATAATGATAGTATTAGCAGTTTTTTGGAATTGTCAATATACTCGAAGAGTATAACTAGATCCAAAGCAAAGAGTCTTTCCTACTTTTCTGTTATTCTTTCATAGGATTTTTTTTAGTTGATGGTTAGGTTAATTCACGGATCATTCCCTACTTTTTAGGGAAATTCATTTAAAGGGTATAGAATAAGAATAGATTAATAAAAGGGATTCTAGATTAGTTCAGTACAGGTAGTGATTTGATTGATCTAACAGGAAAAAGAGTCCAATTTGATTTCTTTTTTGCAATTTCCACCCCGTGCTTCGTTTAGCGTTCAGACCAAAAATGCATGCATCCCACACTAAGTCATAAAATTCAAGAAAAAATGGAGAAATTTTCAAAAACAAAGAAAAAAAAGTGAATAAATAATAAATTTAGTAGAAAAGTACTTTATCGGATTCGAACCGATGACTTACGTCTTACCATGGCATTACTCTACCACCAAATAGAAAGCCCTTTATCAGATTTGAACCGATGACTTATGCCTTACCATGGCATTACTCTACCACTGAGTTAAAAGGGCTTTTTATTCAATTCAAAAATTAGCCACTTTGATTTCTCATTATGAGTCTACTGCATAATGTACATAATATATGTATATATAGAGATATATGTAGAGATTATATATGATAGAGATATATGTAGAGATTATATATGTATATATCGAGATATGGAAGTTTATTCATGGCGAGGTTCAAAATCTTGAGAGTTCAAAATCTTGAGAAAATCAAGAAAAATAAGAAAATCTTTCATATTCTCTCTTATCACTTGCACAAAGTGGAGGTTTTTTTCTTTTTTTATATAAAAAAATACATATAATAAAATACGTGAAGAGAGAGTTGACACAATAAAAAATTTTTATTAGTATCCGATATACTTGAAGAGGGTAAGTTCATAGGTATGTAAACACGATCTCGGACGACTCACCAAACCAAAGCCCAGAAGTTCCATTTTTTAGAAGAGGAGAACAAATATGTATCAATTGTTGAATCGGATACAACAATGGGCCAAAAAAAAAGGCCAAAGGGGCAATAAGAGCTGCTGTTAAAAAAACGGTAGACTTTGTTTTTTTTTTTATCTTATGATGAGAACTTTCTCCATTTATGTTTTATTTCCTCTAATTCTAATTGGGTAGGGTATAAAGGAATTCGCGCTCTTCATATACCCATATGGTTGGGTATTAATTTTCAGTGATATACTTCTTGTCTGTTTTGGTGAGAAATTGAAACTATTTTTAACAGGCATCTCTTAGAAAAACCTTCGAGTTCAAAACTTTTCAATTTTTCTTAAAAAGTTTTGGACGGATTTGTTGAAGCGATTTTTAACAGGTACCCCTTCCAAGGAAGGGGGGTACTTGAATATTCTCCAAGGATTCTGGTTGGTGCATTTTGAACAAACTATGTTGGAGTTTTAGCAACAATTTGCTTGTAAAAAGTGGGCAGTAGAATTTTTATTGCAGAGTATAAAAATTATTCTACTGCCTGCCCAACAAAAACAAAAAATAATAAACCATACCCTACATACCTAACTCCCCCTGGCTATGGGTTTTCTGTTTCCGAAGATTAGGAAAAAAGGAGGATTCTGGAACCCTAAAGGTTCGATGGTATATGGATATGGAAAATATAAGATTCCCGATCCTAGCGGGAAAAGGAAGGGAACAGATACCCAATATGATTCTTGGGAGGAACATTTGGTAATGGTCTTGGTCCTCTATGCTCTTTTTTATGTGTTCTTAGTTCTATTCATCTTCTTTGATTCTTTTAAACAAGAATCTAATAAACTAGAATTGAGTGGAAAAGAGGAGAAGAAATTGGTAAATGGAGAGGATCGACTAACCAGAGACATTTAGGATCTTCTTTACATCAGGTAAATCCGTCGGGTCCTGTCCGCTTCTCCGTTTAAGTTACGACTCTTTGTTTCTTGCTTCTCTCAAGCCATAGGGAAAGTCTATGATGAATTTTTAAAATGCATCTCACTCTTTCTCTACGGCTCGGACTTCATGATAAGTGGGGGAAGAAAGAAAACATCTTCCCCAATTTCTTTGTTCTTTGTTCAGAATTGAACAAAAAAGAAAAGGAAGAAAGGGATTTATGGGGGCAGTGCTGCTCCCTATATCTCCTAGTGTATATTGTAGGAATAATCAAACTATTCCTTAGAGCAGTCTGGCACACTTACGTCCTCGCAAAACAAATAATGATCATTGTAGTCGTAACCGTAGAATACGACCCTAATCGAAATGCATACATTTGTCTCATACACTATGGGGATGGTGAGAAGAGATATATTTTACATCCCAGAGGGGCTATCTAAACCCTAAAGCTAAAGTAAAGGCCCGCGATCGAAGTACCAACAGCTCACTGTCATGAACCTTCTCCATTTGATTCAATAAGGGGGAATTAGCCTCCTTCTCGAATGGCTACCCTTGACAAAGGGTAGCGTTGGTATCATAATCTACATGTAGCGGGTATAGTTTAGTGGTAAAAGTGTGATTCGTTCTATTAATAACTGAATTTGAAATGATATACTTAAGGCGTCCTTAAGTTTTTTATATTCCGATGAAAACTTTAGTTCTTATAAAGGATTTAATCCTTTTCCTCTCAATAGCATATTGAGGAAGAATATACATTCTCGCGATTTGTACCCAAAAACTAATTGAAATTGCATCCAAAATACAAATTGGATTATGAGTACAGAGTCGCGAAGCATAATTTTGCATTGGATTAAGTATTCCAATTTTTAAAATATGAGTAAAGGATCTATGGATGAAGATACAAAAAAGTTTATTTCCAATCGTAACTAAATCTTCTTTTGTTAAAAAAGGAAATGGAAGCCAAATAGCTAAAAAACGGTAGTTTTGGTTTACTAGAACCATCAGCATATTGTTTCAGCTCGGTGGAAACCTAATTCTTTTCCTCAGGATCTCTTGAATGAAATTAGGGAACGAAGTAAGTAGATTAGATAGATTTAGGAGAATTTCTATCTCCTACTCTATAGGGATCATCTAGAAAGCGGAGAGCTTTGGTTCCATTCAGATAGAAAAGCTGACATAGATGTTAAGTGGTGAGAATATCCATAAAGGAGCCGAATGAAATCAAAATTTCATGTTTGGTTTTGAATTAGAGACGTTAAAACTAATCAACCAACGTCGACTATAACCCCTAGCCTTCCAAGCTAACGATGCGGGTTCGATTCCCGCTACCCGCTCCATTCTGTATAAAAGGACTATTCTATTTGTCTAGACATGGTAGAGTCCTGTATTCAACCTTTTTTGTCCACCAGTTTCCGTCCCTCCAGAGCGGAGTAGAGCAGTTTGGTAGCTCACGAGGCTCATAACCTTGAGGTCACGGGTTCGATTCCCGTCTCCGCACTTAGCAGTCTGTATAAAAGGACTATTCTATTTGTATGGATATGGTAGAGGGCTGGGGGCGGTATCCAACCCTTTTTTATTCATTAGTTCCCGGCCCTAAAGGGCCAAATGGAGCAGTTTGCGAAGTCACTTGCCCCTACAAGAAGAACTCTCAAGGCTCCTTCCTACCCTGCAGAAAAGAAAAAAGAAATGAAAGAAAGGCACAGTCTACCTCCCTTCCCTTTAAAATTAAAAGCAGTTTGCCAGTTGTTTGTCTCGGTGAATCCCCAATTTAGGGACCCCTGTTGGCGAGTTCGATTCCCGCCTCCGGAGCCCCTTTTTTTGAGTGGGGTGCAAAGGAAGGGTAAGATAGTAAGGGATACGGTACTAGACTAACACCTACTTAATTTAATATAAGTAGTTAAGTAGTCAACTAGACTAAATTTTTTATCATAGTACCTTACTAAATTAAGCTGGCGAGCGGCGGGAATCGAACCCGTATCTTCTCCTTGGCAAGGAGATGTTTTACCATTGAACTACGCTCGCTACGGGATATATTTTATAGGGTATATCCGCCTGGGTCGACCGTCTATGTCTGGGTCGACCGTTTCATTTTCTATTTTCTATTATATTAGAGTTTTCTTTTTTTTAATTGTCTGTTAATCAATATTCTAATGGCAATGGAATTTCATAATAATGAAAGAGAAGAGGTAGCAATTCGGAACGAAAATTGCATTTTAATGCGTCTCACAATTCCAATTTTTTCGAAGAAATGGCCTTTTTATTTATTTTGTATCGGGCTACTAAATACTAAACAAATTTAAGAAATGAGAGAATTCAGAATAGCTACCAGAAAGACTAGTCCAATCCATAATGATGTACCGGAAAATACAACGTTTTTATTATTTGACCAACCATCAGGAGAAGCAAATACAAGGGGTACACTAATTACTAACACTGAGGAAGTCGCAATTAATGCAAAAACAGCTAATTGGAAAGCAATAGTCATATTTCTAATCCTCCAAGCTACCATCAAATAAAG